TCAAAGCCGTTCGTTTCTATGTGTATCATATCTACCACAAGACTTGTGAAAAGAAAAAATAGGATAAATAATTAGGGAGTCGAGCAGGCCTTTTTTTTGGGGATAGAGGGACTTGAACCCTCACGATTTTTAAAGTCGACGGATTTTCCTCTTACTATAAATTTCCTTGTTGTCGATATTGACATGTATAATCGGACTCTATCTTTATTCTCGTCCAATTAATCAGTTATTTATCAGACTATGGAGTGAATAATTTAATCAATTAATATTCGATTCTTTCTTCAACTTGAAATCGGTTCAAAACAAAATTCTTTTTTTTTATTGCAATTTTGATATAAATAATATTAGTTTGATATAAATAATATTAGATATAAATAATACTAAAAAAAAAAAATACAGATTCAGGCCATCATTAATTATTTGCGATTAATTATTTGAGATAGTATTTTAGTACACATACATATGTATATAAAGTTAGCCTTTCTAAAGTTTAGACGAAAAGATTTTACTAATGCACAGCAAAGTAGTCAACTCCATTTGTTAGAACAGCTTCCATTGAGTCTCTGCACCTATCCTTTTTTTTTATTCCGTCTTTATGTATATGTATGAACCTTGTTTTGTTTTTGGAAACCAGGATTTGGCTCAGGATTGCCCATTTTAAATTCCAGGGTTTCTCTGAATTTGAAAGTTATCACTTAGTAAGTTTCCATACTAAGGCTCAATCCAATTAAGTCCGTAGCGTCTACCAATTTCGCCATATCCCCCCTTTTTATATTAAGATCGATCTTATTATGCTGCTATTCTTTTTTTTCTTTCATTTATAATCTATCGGAACTGTAGAAGTTATTAAAAAAAAAGAATTCCTATAAAAGTCTTTCTATTTGTATTTGATTTCTTGTCTATCTTCTTTCATCTCGATCGGAGACTCCTATTTGGTCTAATCCGAAATGATTCTAGCATTTCTGTATCCGCAATTCAATATAGATATATACCACATTTATTATATATGCCCCTTCCCCTCTCATTTTTCTCATGCAATTTGAGATACTCGAACGGTCGATTCTTTTCTTTTTTGTTTTGCTATTCTATATTAATTATGTATATTAATTTTGAATAACTAAGAATAAAAAAACTAACTACGATTCGAGTAGTTTACTAAATTCCCGCGCATGTACAATTTCGGTTGTTATTCTTATGTAGGCCCGCTTAGCTCAGAGGTTAGAGCATCGCATTTGTAATGCGATGGTCATCGGTTCGACTCCGATAGCTGGCTTTTCATTATTTGTTTGATTTTTTTACTTGATTGATAATGTTTTTTTGACATCAAAGAATATTGAAAAAGCTTCTTCCCCCTTCCCCTTTTTCTAAGAATCGCCGATTATATTATTATGTGGGAGAAATTTTCCATTATGAATAGAAAAGTTAAGGCTCTCCAGAAAAACATTATTATTGTATATACAATAAAGTCTGGGAGAGAATCCATCTCATTAGTCTTTGTAGTATAATATTTCATGCCCCCCATTTATCATATTTATCCTTTAGTTCAGTTTTAATATGAAATTTCAATAAAATAAGGGAAATAAGGAGTTTTTATGTCACGTTACCGAGGGCCTCGTTTCAAAAAAATACGCCGTCTGGGGGCTTTGCCGGGACTAACTCGTAAAAGGCCTAGAGCCGTAAGCGATCTTAGAAATCAATCGCGTTCCGGTAAAAAATCTCAATATCGTATTCGTTTAGAAGAAAAACAAAAATTGCGTTTTCATTATGGTCTTACAGAACGACAATTACTTAAATACGTTTGTATCGCCGCAAAAGCAAAAGGGTCAACGGGTCAGGTTTTACTACAATTAATCGAAATGCGTTTAGATAACATCCTTTTTCGATTAGGTATGGCGTCAACTATTCCTCGAGCCCGCCAATTAGTTAACCATAGACATATTTTAGTTAATGGTCGTATAGTAGATATACCAAGTTATCGCTGCAAACCTCGAGATATTATTACAGTGAAGGATGAACAAAAATCTAGAGCTATGATTCAAAACCATCTTGATTCATCCGCCCAGGAGGAATTGCCAAAACATTTGACTTTTCAAGCATTCCAACACAAAGGATTGGTCAATCAAATAATAGATAGTAAATGGATTGGCTTGAAAATAAATGAATTATTAGTCGTAGAATATTATTCTCGTCAGACTTAAACCTAACTAAAATAATAAATAATCTAAAATAATAAAATAAAGGTTCGGACAATTTTGCCCCCAGGTTCCTAAGTAAATATAAGCGCGGGGGGGGGGCTTTTCTCCCATTCATATATCATATATCATATTAGGGGTAGAGATATTTTTATCCTTTGGCCACTCTTTACAGTATTTTTTGTACCGCAGAAATGAGGAATACAGACTTTATTTATAGGAAAGGTGGGAATAAAGGTATCCATTCTTATGTGATTTGATATATTTCAGTCAGTAACATTGATAAATTAGATGAAGGTACGGAAAGAGAGGGATTCGAACCCTCGGTAAACAAAAAAAGCCTACATAGCAGTTCCAATGCTACGCCTTGAACCACTCGGCCATCTTTCCTACATAACGATTCTGGACCAGAAACCGAGTAAATCGCGAGTCATTCATATTACATTATTGGATAGGTGCGGTATGTACAATCTAATTTTAAATATAACAAAAAAAACGAAAAAAAAAAAGAGAAACCGCCCGTTCGAGTCCTCCCTATCCATTGATTTAAGCCGGTCTAGTTATCAGAAAGGGATGCGCGCGCTGTCTACGAATATATCTTTATTGTTTTTAACAAATTTAACAAAGAATTTTTCAAAAAAAATTCTCTTTATTCCCCAGCGACTTTTATTTGATTAAAATTCAAAGTTTTTTATTTTTATAGTTAGTTTTTTTTTTTTTTTTTTTTTTTTCTGAGTCAAGTCTCTTTTTATGTTATTTTGTACTGTACAATTCCTTTTTTTGTGGGGTCGTTTTCTCACGAGAGGTAATAAAAATAAATTATAAAATGGATTGAGTGCTACCTATGCCTAGATCCCGGATAACTGGAAATTTTATTGATAAGACCTTTTCAATTGTAGCCAATATCTTATTACGAATAATTCCGACAACTTCAGGAGAAAAAGAGGCATTTACCTATTACCGAGATGGTGTGATTTGATTTTTTATTTTTTTTACTTAACTTACCACTATCAAGCCTGAGGAAAAAAAAGATTAGTCGGGATAGAAAGATTTGAAATAACTCTACGCCTGGTGAAGGTGAAGTTTATAAATAAAACAATTCCTTCTGTTGTGTATTCCCGATTAATGCAGCCTCAGATGCTTCAATTGTCGATTCTAGCATTGAGCGAAAGGTTGAACCTAGAACTATGGTTCTGTATTGCAGGTTACCCCAATTCCACTAGTACCATATAAATAGGCAGCATAGAGGAAGAAGCACTACGTCTAGGAATCAACAACACGAAAACTTTGTTATAAATTATCCCTTTTCTTTATTGGGATCAAACTAAGAACAATGGTTGGGACAACAAGCATCCATCTCGTTCGTACTTTGAATACCCATATAACCGTCGAAGACTGTTGAAGTGACTAATTCCTAGAAATTAAGAGACGTTGAGGACAAAGAAATTGTTGGAGTTAACTTAACATTTTTATCTAGTACTGACGCGCTCGATGTTACGAAAAGATCTTTTGCAGTAAGGTTGGCTAGAGATTTCTTGTAAAAACACTAGCCCCGTTCAGTTCATAATGAGAATATTTTACTGCCTTTTGATTCACTGTATTATTCTCATTATGCACATAAGGGAGGAGCCGTATGAGATGAAAATCTCACGTACGGTTCTGGAACGGAGATTCTTTAAATTGAATAACGACCGTAACGAATGTCCGCCCAATCTGAAGGAAATTATGCGGAAGCTTTACAGAATTATTATGAAGCTATGCGCCTAGAAATTGATCCCTATGACCGAAGTTATATACTCTATAATATAGGCCTTATTCACACAAGTAATGGAGAACACACAAAAGCTTTGGAATATTATTTTCGGGCACTAGAACGAAACCCTTTCTTACCACAAGCTTTTAACAATATGGCCGTGATCTGTCATTACGTGCGACTATCTCCACTATAGAAAGAAAAAGAAAGAGCCAAATCCACTAGTAAAAAAAAAAATAGGCTTTCTACATATACATCGTCAAAAAGAACGATTTTTATCAGCTGTAGCAAAGAAAGAAACTTCATAGAAGTCAAAATAGGAAGAAAAAAAATATGCTTATATACTATATTCTATGGATAAAGGATCTAATTGATAGAGGAAGTGCCGTAAAGATCAATTAGCGAGATTTTTGGCCGATACACTAAGAACTGCTTCCTTATGTCTTATGTCATAATATGAGACATCCTTTAGGAATCAACTTATGTAACAGAGGCGATCACCTAAAGTATTGAGCAGCGGTGCAGCATCAGATCCCAAAGATAGTAAGTCCTTTCTTTCTTATGAGGAAGGGTCTTTTTCAAAGATTCTATATAAAATTTATCTATTTCTATATGAAAGCGAGATAGTTACCTTTCAGAAAATTCTAATGATAGTAGAATGCCTACGCTTTATTCTTCTGAGGGTGGGAGAAAAGATAAAACAAAACGGATTATTAATCAAATCAAAATTCAAATTCGAAACTCATGTAATTAACCCCCTTTGGTTAACTCGAGAAAAAAAAGGGGGGGGGTACCAAAACAATTGACTACGGAGCCGTATGAGGTAGGAAACTCTCAAGTACGGTTCTAAGGAAAGGAATTTACTCGCCTATTCCGACCGAGGAGAACAGGCCATTCGTCAGGGAGATTCCGAAATTGCAGAGGCGTGGTTCGATCAAGCCGCTGAGTATTGGAAACAAGCCATAGCGCTTACTCCTGGAAATTATATCGAAGCACAGAATTGGTTGAAGATTACAAGGCGTTTTCAATAAGCTAAGAACACTCTCTTTGAGTAT